ACACGCATTATTTTAATAGTGTAAATAAGCACATTTTTCGCCCCAATTAAGCTTGTAGAGGTTGTCCTGTTTCCGGGGGGTTTTCAGGAGTGTTAGTGATCTCAGGAGTTTAAGGGGGTAGGGGGGTTTAACGCGAAGAAACCAGGGGTGATCTTAGGGAAGATTCGAGGAATAAATCTCTCTTTATGCTCTTGAGATAACATTATGCAATTCTTCTTAGAATATCTATTCAACACTCAAAATATATCTCGCAGGGGCGAGATAAATGCTCATACCTTGTCTGTTAATACCGTGTGCGCTCTGTTATGTCAAGTGAAAGGAAAAAAAAAAAAGAGAACCCCTGGCTCGCTGGAGAGAACGCCCGGCATGCTGGGTCATCTCGGGGATGTACTCCAACATTAACTTATGTCAGCGTCGATGAAAGTATGAGGAATAACATCAATCAATGGCCCTGAAATAGGAACCAAATGCCAGGAATAGTGCACTGTGTGAAACCCCCACGAATACTTGTCCCTCACCTTCAATAACCGTTAGCATTAAGATATCAACTGATGGTCGGTTCTTATTGAGTCGTATACTGATATTTAACGGGTTTTGGAGTAAACGTATAATTTAATTAATGAGTATTTAGTTGGGTGTTTAAGTTTCGCCCATCCAAGAATTAATTAAATGTTATGTAAAACTCTACATGCTTTATGTTCCTCTTCGTATTATGTTGATATATGAATGTGGAACACCGAGATGTGTTGATATTACATATACATCCTTACATGCTATTGATTTGGTTAATATAAATTCGTGGTGATAATACATATATGTACATTAATAAAACATATATTGAATTGGTACATACGCCAAGGAATAGTTTAATTTTAGAATCCTAGCTTTGGGAGTTAGGGGTAGGAGTTAAAATCTCCTTTCTTTGAGCAGTAGGGAGGACTTTAACCTCCGGCGGCCGGCTTACAAGACCGGCGCTCTGGCGCTGAGCTACTATTGCAAGTTCATCCTAAAGCTTTGTTTTCTATTCAGCCTGCTATTGGGAATAGGGCTAAGAAAAGAAAGAAGTATAGGAGAGATGCAATTTGGCCAATGATAATAAAGGGGTGTTCAACGGGTATGCCTCCAATCCATGTGAGGATGGCGACGTCCGCGATGAGAGTTCAAAATAGGAATTGGGTTACGGGGCGAAAGGTTAGGCCTCGTTGTTTTGATGTGTGGAGGATGGGTACTACTATGAGCACCAGGATGGATGCCAGGAGGGCTAGAACGCCTCCAAGTTTGTTGGGGATAGAGCGAAGGATGGCGTAGGCAAACAAGAAGTACCACTCAGGCTTGATATGGGGAGGGGTAACCAGTGGGTTAGCAGGGGTAAAGTTGTCTGGGTCTCCTAAGAGGTTGGGGGAGAACAGTGCTAGGGCTGTGAGGGCAATTAAGAGCGCTGCAAAGCCTAGCAGGTCTTTGTAGGAAAAGTAAGGGTGGAAAGAGATTTTGTCTGCATCTGAGTTTAAACCAAGGGGGTTGTTTGAGCCAGTTTCATGTAGGAAAAGCAGATGGATGAGGGTTGCACCTGCAATTACGAAGGGGAAGAGGAAGTGGAAGGCAAAGAATCGTGTGAGTGTGGCGTTGTCTACTGAGAAGCCTCCTCAGATTCATTGGACTAGGGCGTTGCCAATGTAAGGAACTGCAGAAAGAAGATTTGTGATGACAGTGGCCCCTCAGAATGACATTTGACCTCAGGGGAGGACGTATCCTACGAAAGCGGTTATTATTACAAGGAGCAGGAGGACGACTCCAATATTTCAAGTTTCTTTATAGAGGTAGGAGCCGTAGTAAAGGCCCCGTCCGATGTGCATATAGATGCAAATGAAGAAGAAAGAGGCACCGTTGGCGTGGAGGTTACGGATAAGTCATCCGTAGTTGACATCTCGGCAAATATGGCCTACTGATGAGAAGGCTGTTGCGATGTCAGAGGTGTAGTGCATGGCGAGGAAGAGCCCGGTTAGGATTTGAATAATTAAGCAAAGACCGAGGAGGGAACCAAAGTTTCATCATACCGAAATATTTGAGGGGGTTGGAAGGTCAACTAGTGCATTGTTTGCGATTTTTAGTAGGGGGTGGGTTTTTCGTAGGCTGGCCATTAAGGTTCTTGTAGTTGAATAACAACGGTGGTTTTTCAAGCCATTAGTCCTGGTTAAATCCCTGGCAGGAATTATGACCTATATTATGTCTTTGTTCTTATTGGGTTTGGTGTTAGGTTTAGTAGCAGTGGCTTCTAATCCTTCTCCCTATTTTGCTGCTTTAGGGTTGGTGGTTGTAGCGGGGATAGGGTGTGGGGTTTTAGTTGGGTATGGGGGTCCTTTTTTATCTTTAGTTTTATTTTTAATTTACTTGGGAGGGATGTTAGTAGTGTTTGCGTATTCAGCAGCTCTGGCTGCTGAGCCCTTTCCAGAAAGTTGAGGAAGTCGTCCTGTTTTTATATACATGATGATATATGTTGTAGGAGTGGTGGTGGTTTCGAGTGTTGTTTGAGGTGGGTGGCATGAAGTGTCTTGGGTACCAGCGGATGAGCTGGGGGATTTTTCTGTGTTTCGAGGGGATATTGGTGGGGTGGCTCTTATGTATTCATCAGGAGGGGGCATGCTTGTGTTAAGCGCTTGGGTGCTTTTGCTTACGTTGTTTGTGGTGTTGGAGTTAACCCGGGGTTTAAGTCGTGGGACTCTGCGGGCTGTTTAGTATGTGGTGATAAGGGTAGTTAGGGCGAGAGTAAGGAGGAATAGGGCGAGGTAAGTTTTAATAAGGCCTTGTTGGGTATTGCTAGTTGTGGTGATTAGGGGGAGATTGGCGTTGGCAATGGCTTTTGGGCCTGTTTGTTCAAGCCATGTTTGGTCTACTGTTTGGTTAGCCATAGTTTGGCCTAGAATTAGGCTAACTTTAGGGGTAAGGCGATGCATGATTGTGGGGAAAAAGCCTAGCATGTTAGAGAAGTGATGTATGGCCAAGTTTGGTGTGGTTTGGTGTTGCTTACTTGTAAGGGATGCCAGTTCTAGGGCTAGGATAAGACCTGTGACTGTAACAAGGAGGGCGGCTAGTTTAAGTAGGGGAGGCATAGTTATAATGGGGGTTTTTAAGGGGGTGATGTTTGAGGTAACTAGGAGGCCGGCAATAATGCTTCCTCAGGCCAAACGTTTGATGGGGTTAATCACGGAGGGGTTGTTTTCATTAATAGGGGAAAGGGAGTTAAATCGTGGGTGGCCTATTGAAACGAAATATACTACGCGCAAGCTATAGATGGCAGTGAAAGAGGTGGCTAGGAGGGTGAGAGTGAGGGCTCAGGCGTTTAGGTTGGATGTGTTTAGGGCTTCAATGATGGCATCTTTTGAGAAGAACCCGGCTAAGAAGGGGGCACCGGTAAGGGCCAGGCTTCCAATTGTTAAACAAGAGGAGGTAAAAGGGGTGAGGTGGTGTATGCCTCCTATTTTACGAATGTCTTGTTCGTCGCTTAGGCTGTGGATGATAGAGCCTGAACATAGGAAGAGCATTGCTTTAAAGAAAGCGTGGGTGCAGATATGTAGGAAAGCGAGTTGAGGTTGATTAAGTCCGATGGTAACCATTATTAGTCCTAGTTGGCTTGAGGTGGAGAAGGCAACAATTTTTTTAATGTCGTTTTGAGTGAGTGCGCAGGTGGCTGTAAAAAGGGTTGTTAGGGCGCCTAGACATAGGCAGGTGGTTAAAGCAGTTTGGTTGTTTTCTAACAAAGGGCTTATGCGTACTAGCAGAAAAATGCCAGCGACAACCATGGTGCTGGAGTGTAGCAGGGCAGACACCGGCGTAGGACCCTCTATGGCAGAGGGTAGCCAAGGATGGAGACCAAATTGGGCGGACTTGCCGGTAGCGGCAAGGATTAGGCCCAAAAGGGGGAATGTAAGATCGAAGTTTTTAGAGGTGATGAAAACTTGTTGTATTTCTCATGAGTTAAGGTTTATGGCTATTCAGGCTATGGCAAAAATTAGACCAATGTCCCCTACGCGGTTATATACTACAGCTTGAAGGGCAGCGGTATTAGCGTCTGCTCGGCCGTACCATCAGCCAATGAGAAGGAAAGATATGATACCCACCCCCTCTCAGCCAATAAACAGCTGAAACATGTTGTTTGCTGTAACAAGAATGATTATGGCGATGAGAAAGATTAGAAGGTATTTGAAAAAGCGGTTTATGTTTGGGTCTACATGCATATATCAAGATGCAAACTCGAGAATAGATCAGGAGACATAGAGGGCAATGGGCGTAAAGATAATGGAGTAGTGGTCGAATTTAAAGCTAATGTTGATATCAAAACAGGTAGTATTTATTCAAGTTCAAGAGGTTACGATTGTTTCGGCACCCTCGTTGAAAAAAAGGAAAAGGGGTAGAAGGCTAACGAAGAACCCAAATTTTACTGCTGTTTTAACACAGGATATAGCTCAGTCTGAGGTCTTGGTTTGAGGGGTTAGTGTTGAAAGTACTGGGTAGGCTAATAGTGTAAAAATAATAATTAGGCTTGAAGTTATTATTAGTGAAGTAGGATGCATAGCTGCTACTTGGATTTGCACCAAGAGTTTTTGGTTCCTAAGACCAATGGATGAGCTGTTATCCTTTAGGAGCACTTCGAGTGAGCCCTGGTGTCCAACCAGGGTTGCGGAGATTAGCAGTCTTCGTTGCTGGCGAGCCTCTCTCGGTGGATAAGGGGGCTTTAACCCTTGTCTTTAGAATCACAATCTAATGTTTTGGTTAAACTATATCTACATGAGGTTCATCCTCAAATTAGCTCAGGTTTTAGGATAAGTAAAACTAGGGGGAGGAGGTGTAGGGTCATGAGTAGGTGTTCCCGTGTGTGGGAAGGGTCTAGGGCAATAATGTGAGCTGGAAGAGGCCCCCGCTGTGATATGAGGAACATATAGAGGGAGTAGCTTGCTGTGATTAGTGTACCGGCCCCGGTTAAGATGATCGTTCATCAAGATCAGTTGAAGAGAGAGGTAATGATCATTAGTTCTCCTATTAGATTAGGAAGGGGAGGAAGAGCCAGGTTGGCTAGGCTAGCAATGAGCCATCAGGCCGTTATAAGAGGCAGGACCATTTGAAGCCCTCGGGCTAGCAGTATCGTTCGGCTATGTGTTCGTTCATAGCTTGTGTTAGCAAGACAAAAGAGTGCGGAGGAGGCCAGTCCGTGAGCAATTATGAGGATAAGGGCTCCTGAGAATCCCCAGGGGGTTTGAATTAGGATGCCCCCCACAACTAAGCCTATGTGGCTAACAGAGGAGTAAGCAATAAGGGATTTTAGGTCTGTTTGACGAAGACAGATTGACCCAGTCATGATGACACCTCATAAAGCGAGCACAATAAAAGGGTAGCTGAGTTCTTTAGTGAGAGGTTCAAGTATTACGACCATTCGTATTATCCCGTAACCTCCGAGCTTTAGGAGCACAGCAGCCAGGATTATTGAGCCTGCAATGGGGGCTTCAACGTGTGCTTTTGGTAGTCAAAGGTGTACGCCATAGAGTGGTATTTTTACAAGAAATGCAAGAAGGCAGCCGGCTCACCATAGCTTGTGGGCATAAGAGGAGAGTTCGACTGGGTCGGAGTATTGGATTGTTAGGAGTGAGAGGGTGCCAGTGCTGTTTTGGAGGAGGAGGAGGGCAACAAGTAGGGGGAGGGACCCGGCAAGGGTGTAAAAGAGAAAATAAACGCCTGCATTTAGGCGTTCGGTTTGGTTTCCTCAGCGGGTAATTAGGATGAGGGTTGGGATGAGGGTGGCTTCAAACATTACATAAAATATAATGATCTCGGTGGCCCCGAAAGCTAGGATGAGAAAGACTTGAAGGGATGTTAGAAGGGTGAGGTATATTCGTTGTCGGTTGAGAGGTTCAGATGCTGTGTGGTTTTGGCTTGCTAGGATTATGAGGGGAAGTAATCAGCAAGTAAGGACTAGAAGTGGGGTGGAGAGAGAGTCTGTGGCTATGTAAAAGTTGAGGCTAGATCAGCCGGTTTCTGCCGTATTTAAGAGTCATAAGAAGCTGGTCAAAGCAATTAGTAGGCTGTGCACAAGTGTGGTAGGTCAAAGTCATTTGTGGGGAGTTATTCAAGCGGTGGGGATAAGCATTAGGGTGGGGATCAGAACTTTTAGCATTGGAGGAGGTTTAGGCTTTGAAGGCGGTCGGTACCATGAGTGCGGGCAGTGGCTACCAGCAGGGCTAGGCCTGTGCTTGCTTCACAAGCTGAAAATGCTAGTAGGAGCATTGGGGCTGCGGAGAAGCTTGTGGTTCCTAGTTGTAGGGTTCAAAGAGAGAGGGCAATAAATAAAGAGAGTATCATACCTTCTAAGCATAGAAGGGCTGAGAGTAGGTGGGTTCGGTGGAAGGCCAGGCCAGTAAGGCCCAGTAGGAAGGCCGATGAGAAGGCAAAGTGAACAGGGGTCATTAGGCAATTATGGACTTTAACCACAAGTTTTTGAGCCGAAATCAAAGGTTTTTCTTAAACTAACTGCCTATTCGGCTCACTCCAGGCCGCCTTGGAGTCACTCGTAAATTAGGCCTAGGGTGAGGAGTATAAGAACGGCTGTGGCCCATAGAAGTGTAATTAGAGGTGTTGTTAGCTGGTCTCCTCAAGGCAGGGGGAGAAGCAGGGCAATTTCTAGGTCGAAGAGCAGAAAGAGGATGGCAACTAAGAAGAACCGGAGGGAGAAAGGTAGACGAGCAGAGCCTACAGGGTCAAAACCGCACTCATAGGGGGAGAGTTTTTCGTGGTCAGGGGTTATCTGAGGGAGCCAGAAGGAGATAAGGGCTAAAATAATCGAAAGAAGGGTGGTAATAGTAATTACAGTTGTAACTAGGTTCATTATCTTTCCTTGGGCTTTAACCAAGACCGGGTGATTGGAAGTCACTTATACTGACATTTAGTACTAGAAAGATTAAGATCCTCATCAGTAGATTGAGATATAGAGGAATAGTCATACAACATCTACGAAGTGTCAGTATCAGGCGGCTGCTTCAAATCCGAAGTGGTGTTCAGATGTAAAGTGGTGTAGAATCTGTCGGATTAAACAGACGGCTAAAAATGTGGAGCCGATGATTACGTGAAGTCCATGGAATCCGGTGGCCACAAAGAAGGTAGAGCCATACACGCCATCTGCGATTGTAAAAGGGGCTTCGTAGTACTCCAGGCCTTGTAGGAATGTAAAGTAAAATCCAAGGAGAATGGTTAATGCGAGGGATTGGACTGCTTGTTTTCGTTCGCCCTCTATGATGCTGTGGTGGGCTCATGTGACTGTAACTCCGGAGGCAAGAAGAACGGCTGTATTGAGGAGGGGGACTTCAAAGGGATCGAGGGTTGTAATGCCCGTAGGGGGTCAGCAGCCCCCTAGCTCGGGGGTGGGTGCGAGGCTTGCGTGGTAGAAGGCTCAAAAGAAACCTAAGAAGAAGAATACTTCTGAGGTAATAAAAAGGATCATGCCGTAACGGAGCCCTTTTTGGACGGGCGGTGTGTGGTGGCCTTGGAAGGTGCCTTCTCGTACGATGTCTCGTCATCATTGAAATATAGTAAGAAGAAGAAGGGCTATTCCAAGGGTTATAAGGGTTGTAGACTGGAAGTGGAACCAGGTTGCTAAGCCTGATGTTATCAGTAGGGCAGCAATTGCCCCTGTTAGAGGTCAAGGGCTGGGGTCAACTATGTGGTATGCGTGTGCTTGATGGGCCATTAGACGTTTTCTTGAAGGTAAAGGGTTAAAAGAAGAACAAATACGTAGGCTTGGATCATGGCAACAGCAACTTCAAGAAGGGTTAGGAGTACCAGGACTGTAGAGGTTAGGAGGGCTACAGCGGGCATTGAAGATAGAAGAACGAAGGCGGCGGTTGAGATAAGTTGAATTAGAAGATGACCGGCGGTAAGGTTGGCGGTAAGTCGTACACCTAGTGCGAGGGGGCGGATGAATAGGCTAATTGTTTCGATAACGATAAGAACAGGAATGAGGGGGCCTGGGGTGCCTTCTGGTAGGAGGTGTCCTAGGGCATGTGTGGGCTGGTTTCGTATTCCAATAATAACGGTGGCTAGTCAAAGGGGTGTTGCAAGGCCTAGGTTTAGGGAAAGCTGTGTAGTGGGGGTGAAAGTGTAGGGAAGTAGGCCTAACATATTTATGGTGATAAGAAAGATCATAAGAGAGGTCAGGAGGGCTGCTCATTTGTGACCGCCTAGGCTTAACGGGAGAAGAAGTTGTTGGGTAAAGCGGTTAATAAACCAGCCTTGAAGGGCTAAGAAGCGGCTATTTAGCCACCGGGTTGTAGGGGTAGGGTACATAATTCAAGGAAGGGTGATGGCGAGAGCGATTAGAGGGATTCCTAGGAGAGTGGGGCTCATAAATTGATCGAAGAGGCTTACTGTCATGGTCAGGTTCAGGATTCTGTTTTGGGTTTTTCGGCGCTCTGGAGCGTTGGTTCGTTTGGGAAGGTGTGGGCTATTACTTTTGGGGGAATAATGGCGAGGAAAACTAATCACGAGAAGACTAGGATAGCAAATCAAGGTGTGGGATTGAGCTGAGGCATGTCGCTAGGGGTGGTTGGGAGTCACCAATCTTTAGCTTAAAAGGCTAACGCTGTTTCCTATTTAGCTTCTTAGCGAGGCGTCTTCAAGTATTCGTGATGATCAGTTTTCAAAGTGTTCTAGAGGGACTGCTTCCACTACGATAGGCATAAAGCTGTGGTTAGCCCCGCAGATTTCGGAGCATTGTCCGTAGAAGATACCGGGGCGGGATGCAATGAAAGCTGTTTGGTTAAGTCGGCCGGGGACTGCGTCCATTTTAATTCCAAGGGCTGGGACTGCCCATGAGTGAAGGACGTCATCAGCGGAGACTAGAACTCGAATAGGGGATTCTACTGGGATTACTATACGGTGGTCCGCCTCTAAGAGGCGGAATTGGCCGGGGGTTAAGTCTTGAGTGGGGATTATGTAAGCGTCGAACCCAAGGTCTTCGTAGTCTGTGTATTCGTAGCTTCAGTATCATTGATGGCCGACGGCTTTGATTGTGAGAAGGGGGCTGTTGATTTCGTCTATAAGGTAAAGAATACGTAGGGAGGGGAGAGCGATGAGAATGAGGATAATTGCTGGGAGAATGGTTCAGATAATTTCAATTTCTTGGGAGTCTAAGATGTATTTGTTGGTTAGCTTTGTGGAGACTATTGCCACAATAATGTAAAGGACTAGGGTGCTAATTAGAAAGACGATTATTAAGGCGTGATCATGAAAATGAAGAAGTTCTTCTATAACAGGTGAAGCTGCATCTTGAAATCCTAATTGAGAGGGATGGGCCATGGGGGGGGGGGGGGGGGGGGGGGGGCTAAGACACGCAGGACTTTAACCCACAATTCTGCCTTGACAAGGCGGTGTAATGTACCGTTTTACTAGCGTCTTATAAAGAAAGTGACAGAGCGGTTATGTGGCTGGCTTGAAACCAGCATATGGGGGTTCGACTCCTCCTTTTCTCGTTAGTTTGATTGAACTAGAACAAATGCAGGTTCCTCGAATGTGTGGTAAGGGGGAGGGCAGCCGTGTAGTCACTCTACATTGGTTGTTGTAAGTTCTACGGCCAGGACTTCACGTTTGGCAGCGAAAGCTTCTCAAATAATAAATAGGAATATAATTACTGCTACGAGGGAGATCAGTGAACCGATTGAAGAGACAGTGTTTCACAGGGTGTAGGCATCTGGGTAGTCTGAGTACCGCCGGGGTATTCCAGCTAACCCTAGGAAATGTTGTGGGAAGAAGGTGAGGTTAACTCCAAGGAATATTACTCCAAAGTGGATTTTTGTCCAGGTGCTGTGAAGGGTGTACCCTGAAAAAAGAGGGAATCAGTGAACGAAGCCTGCAACGATAGCAAAGACGGCACCCATAGATAGGACGTAATGGAAGTGGGCAACTACGTAGTAGGTGTCATGTAGTACAATGTCTAGGGAGGAGTTGGCAAGGACAATGCCGGTTAATCCTCCAACTGTAAAGAGGAAGATGAAACCGAGTGCTCATAAAAGAGGGGTTTCCCATTTGATAGAGCCGCCGTGAAGAGTAGCAAGCCAGCTGAACACTTTAACGCCCGTTGGGATGGCGATAATTATTGTAGCGGATGTAAAGTAGGCACGGGTGTCTACATCTATCCCGACTGTGAATATGTGATGAGCTCATACGATAAAGCCTAGAAGGCCAATAGCCATCATGGCTCATACTATGCCTATATATCCAAAAGGTTCTTTTTTACCCGAGTAGTAGGCAACAATATGAGACACTATACCGAACCCCGGTAAAATAAGAATATAGACTTCAGGGTGGCCAAAGAATCAAAAGAGATGTTGGTAAAGGATTGGGTCCCCTCCTCCGGCAGGGTCAAAGAAGGTGGTGTTAAGATTTCGGTCTGTCAGGAGTATTGTGATGCCGGCGGCAAGAACGGGGAGGGAGAGAAGCAGTAGGACGGCAGTAATAAGAACAGATCATACAAAGAGTGGGGTCTGGTATTGTGAGATAGCAGGGGGTTTCATGTTAATAATAGTTGTGATAAAGTTGATTGCTCCAAGAATAGAGGAGATACCTGCTAGGTGAAGGGAGAAGATTGTTAGGTCAACAGAGGCTCCTGCGTGGGCGAGGTTTCCGGCGAGGGGCGGGTAGACTGTTCATCCGGTTCCGGCCCCTGCTTCGACTCCCGAAGAGGCAAGGAGGAGTAAAAAAGATGGGGGAAGAAGTCAAAAGCTCATATTATTCATTCGAGGAAAGGCCATGTCAGGAGCGCCAATCATTAGGGGAACGAGTCAGTTCCCGAAACCTCCGATTATAATTGGCATTACTATAAAGAAAATTATTACGAAAGCATGGGCTGTAACAATTACATTATAAATCTGGTCGTCCCCCAAAAGGGCGCCGGGTTGGCTTAGTTCTGCTCGAATTAGGAGGCTTAAAGCTGTGCCTACTATTCCGGCTCAAGCACCAAATACTAGATATAGGGTGCCAATGTCTTTGTGATTAGTCGAGAAGAATCATCGTGTGATGGCCACAGGTAGGATGGCTGAGCTTTAAGCGGTGGATTGTAGTCCCATAAACAGAGGTTTAAGTCCTCTTCTTACCAAGCTCCAAGGTGTTCAACATATAAGATTGCAAATCTTAAGAGGCAGACTAACTCCTGCTGGGGCTTTCCCTCGCCTCTACTCGTACGACAGGCGAGGGAAAGGTAGGTGGATGCCCGCTGGTTTGGGCGTTTAGCTGTTAACTAAGAGTTTGTAGGATCGAGGCCTACCCATCTAGAAAGGCTTTAGCTTAATTAAAGTGTCTGCTTTGCATGCAGGAGATGTGGGGTAATATCCTGCAAGTCTTAACAGGGACTGGGGGATTCTCACCCTCACTGGGGGCTTTGAAGGCCCCTGGTCTTCTATTAGCCTAAGTCTCTAAAGGGTCAAGAGTGCTGCTGCAGCGGGGGTGAGGGGGAGCAATAGCAAGGTTGCTGTTGTTGAAATGGCAAGGGGAAGGGTATTTTGTGATGATGGGAAGCGCCACGGGGTTGTGCCGGCTGTGTTGTTAGGAGATATAGTCAGAGTTATGCTGTATGATAGGCGGAGGTAGAAGTACAGGCTAAGAAGGGCGGTGAGTGCGGCAAGGGTGGCGGTAGCGGCGAGGTCTTGTTTGGTTAGCTCTTGTAAGATTAATCATTTTGGTATAAATCCTGTAAGTGGGGGGAGACCCCCAAGGGACAAGAGGATTAGGGGTGTTAAAGATGTAAGGGTTGGGGCTTTCGCTCAGGAGGTGGCGAGAGCATTAATGCTTGTTGAGTTGTTAAGTTTAAATACAAGAAATGTTGAGAATGTTATGATAAGGTATGTAAGAAGAGTAAGGAGGGTTAAAGAAGGGGAGAATTGGATAATTAGAATTATTCATCCAAGATGCGCAATTGATGAATAAGCAAGAATCTTGCGTAGTTGTGTTTGATTTAAGCCTCCTCAGCCTCCAACAAGGGTGGATGCAAGTCCTAGTGCAATGAGGAGTGTTGAGTTAGCATGTTGGATTTGCAGAAGGAGGGTGAAAGGTGCTAATTTTTGTCAAGTAGACAGGATAAGTCCGGTGGTAAGGTCTAACCCTTGTAGGACTTCGGGCAGTCAGGAGTGTAGGGGGGCGAGACCTACTTTTAGGGCTAGGGCAAGGGTAATTAGTGTGACAGGGAGGGGGTGTGATATCTGTTGAATATCCCACTGTCCTGTGAGTCAGGCGTTGGTGGTACTTGCAAAGAGTAGTATTGCGGCTCCAGTTGCTTGTGTTAGGAAATATTTAGTTGAAGCTTCGACGGCTCGGGGGTGGTGGTGTTGTGCTATTAATGGGATAATGGCTAGCGTGTTTATTTCGAGGCCTATTCAGGCGAGCAGTCAGTGGGAGCTAGCAAAAGTAATGGTGGTTCCTAGGCCTAGCCCAAATAGAAGGGAGTATAAGATGTAGGGGTTCATTAGTAAAGGAAGGAGTTTAACCAACATATCTGGGGTATGGGCCCAAGAGCTTAATTTAGCTGACCTTACTAGGAAGTGGTGTAGTGGAAGCACTAAGAGTTTTGATCTCTTTAGGTAGGGTTCGAACCCCTTCTTTCTAAGGAGTTGGGGGGACTTTAACCCCCATGAGTCACTCTATCAAAGTGGCCCTTTTCTTCAGGCACAGCTCCGGGGTTATAGTTGGGGAGGTAGCCCGGCAAAGGCGATAGGGAGGGCTAGGTGTCAGATAACCAGGGCAAGGGTGAGGGGTAGGAAGTTTTTTCAGATGAGGTGTATGAGTTGGTCATACCGAAATCGGGGGTATGAGGCCCGGACTCAAAGGAATAGAACTGAAAGAAGGGCTGCTTTGGTTATCAGGTTAACGGCTGTGAGTTCGGGGATTGAAGGGATGTGAGAGGCCCCTAAGAAGAGGGTGGCCGAGAGTGTGTTTATTAATAAGATGTTGGCGTATTCTGCCAGAAAAAAGAGGGCAAAAGGTCCACCTGCATACTCTACATTAAATCCGGATACTAGTTCAGATTCTCCCTCTGTGAGGTCGAAGGGGGCTCGGTTTGTTTCAGCGAGGGTGGAGATATACCACATGGCGGCAAGGGGTCAGGCAGGTAGGACTAGTCAGACACTTTCTTGGGCGATGTTAAATGTTTGGAGTGTAAAACCGCCTGTAAAAATAATAATACTGAGCAGAATTAGTCCAAGGCTAACTTCGTAGGAGATAGTTTGGGCTACTGCCCGAAGGGCCCCAATTAGAGCGTATTTTGAATTAGATGCTCAGCCGGAGCCTAGAATCGAGTATACTGCAAGGCTGGAGAGGGCGAGGATGAACAAAATACCAAGGTTAAGGTCAAAAACAGGGTATGGGAGGGGTATGGGGGCTCAGAGAGTGAGGGCAAGGGTAAGTGCTAGAATTGGAGCGAGGAGGAACAGCACGGGAGAGGAGGTGGAAGGACGAACAGGCTCTTTGGTGAAGAGTTTAAGGCCGTCGGCGATGGGTTGTAGTAGCCCGTAGGGCCCTACTACGTTTGGGCCTTTTCGTAGCTGTATGTATCCAAGCACTTTTCGTTCAAGAAGGGTGAGAAAAGCGACGGCTAAAAGAACCGGTACAATAAAAGTGAGGGGGTTGATAATGTGTGTAATGAGCGTGGGTATCATAGTTGAGGAGAGGATTTGAACCTCTGTCGAAAGGGCTTAGGTCTTTTGCAATTACCGGGCTCTGCCACCTTAACATGCCTTTCTCTTAGGCATAGGGGCATGCCCTATTGCCTATTTTAGTTGACTTCACTAGGTGAGGGTGAGGCGTGCCTTTGGCATGGGCCTCTTCTTTCCGGTCCTTTCGTACTAGAAAAGAGCATAGCATAGATAGAAACTGACCTGGATTACTCCGGTCTGAACTCAGATCACGTAGGACTTTAATCGTTGAACAAACGAACCCTTAATAGCGGCTGCACCATTAGGATGTCCTGATCCAACATCGAGGTCGTAAACCCCCTTGTCGATATGGGCTCTAAAAGAGGATTGCGCTGTTATCCCTAGGGTAACTCGGTCCGTTGATCGGCATTGCCGGATCTTGTTGGTCAGAAATTCTGTTTTCTAGAGCTGTAGCTCTTAGTTGTAGGAAAAGTGTTCCCACTCCACGTGGGGGTTCTTTAATTCCCCGCGGTCGCCCCAACCAAAGACATTAGGGCAGGCCCCACTTGGTTTAGTCCCTTATTTGGGGGTGCTTAACGTGGGCTGTTTTTGTGTCTAAAGCTCCATAGGGTCTTCTCGTCTTATGAATGTATTCCCGCTTCTGCACGGGAAGATCAACTTCATTGACTGGAAAGAGGAGACAGCTAAGCCCTCGTTATGCCATTCATACGGGTCTTCATTTAAAAGACAAGTGATTGCGCTACCTTCGCACGGTCAAAATACCGCGGCCGTTAAACAAATAGTCACAGGGCAGGCGGGACCTCTTATTTTGATTTTACAAGAGGCGATGTTTTTGGTAAACAGGCGAGGCTTGTATGTTTGCCGAGTTCCTTCTCTTTCTTTTAGTCTTTCCCTGGGGGCACGCCTGTGTGGGGTTAACGGTTTGTTGTTTGAGGCTTTTCTGGTTGTTTAGTTTGCTCTCTAATGCCCTCTTTGTTTGGGGTCGTTAATGGTCGGTGGGGTGTCCGTTCCGATGTACACGTGTGCAGGGAGAGAGTCTTTGGCTCTCTTATTACTCATATTAGCATAGTCACTCCCATGGGGGCATGGGACGGTCCAGTATGGCTAGGGGGGTAAGATTAGGTGATCAGAATAAGAAGGTGAGGTTGTATGTCAGAGCTTTAACGCTTTCTAAAGGGATGGCTGCTTTTAGGCCCACCAGAACATTTAGCTTTAATTATTATGATCTTTACCCGCCTAAAAAAGTTGTGTCTTGTTTCAAAGGGGCTGTACCCCCTTTGACTAACTCTCTTGGTTTCTTTAAGGTATCAACAGGGGTTAGACTAGTGTGAAAAGAGAAGCCAAGAGGCTGAACTTCTATTCATTTCTTGGACAACCAGCTATAACTAGGTTCGGTAGGTTTGTCACCTCTACTCAAAGCTCTCCCCACTCTTTTGCTACAGAGACGGGTACGCCCTATTAATAGGCTGTCTTGGAGTAGCTCACTTAGTTTCGGGATGTCAAACTAAAGTTCTCTTTGCTTGAGGTACACTTGCTAAATCATGATGCAAAAGGTACGAGCTTTAATCTCTGCTTTTTTAGGCTTTACTGGGTTGTTTCATTTCTCTTTCAGCGTTCCCTTGCGGTACTTTCTCTATTGCGCCGTTTGTCCTTTTCTATCTCCTATACTAAGGGGAAAAAATGGTTTGTTTAATTTAAATACTAGGGTATTTAGGGGTTATTAACAGGGGTTTGTTGAGTTTGCTTAGGTGGGCTAGCTGTTGGGCATCAGGGTGACCCGACTTGCACGGGTGACTTCTCAGTGTAAGGGAGATGCTTTTCTATCTTAGCCACGCTCTGATTTTACCAAGTGCACCTTCCGGTACACTTACCATGTTACGACTTGCCTCCCCTTTTTGATTATTAGGTTTTAGTTAATTGATTGGGGCTTTTGGGGAGAGTGACGGGCGGTGTGTGCGCGCTTCAGGGCCAGTTTCAGCGGGACGTTCTAGTTCCAGCTTACTGCTAAATCCTCCTTCAGATGTGTGTTTCAGTGCACCATTCGTGTTCGCTGTGGTAGCGAATGTAGCCCATTTCTTCCCCCTCCATACGCTACACCTCGACCTGACGTTTTAGGTTGTACCAGTTGTGCTTACTATTAGTCCCTCACAGGGTAAGCTGACGACGGCGGTATATAGGCGGGTAAAACAAGGAAGGGTGAGGTTGAACGGGGGTTATCGGTTCTAGAACAGGCTCCTCTAGGTGGATCTAAAGCACCGCCAAGTCCTTTGGGTTTTAAGCTATTGCTCGTAGTACCCGGGCGGATAGTGGGTGTATAGTACTATCAATGTTTAGGGCTAGGCATAGTGGGGTATCTAATCCCAGTTTGTTCCTTAGCTTTCGTGGATTCAGATCAGATAAAGCGACTTTCGTGGTTGAACTTCCTGTCTTCGGTTACGTATAACAGTCTTGAAGATGTTTGGCTTTAGTACGATTTTTAACTTAACCACGCTTTACGCCGGTGTTTGTCAACTTGGGCCTCTCGTATAACCGCGGTGGCTGGCACGAGTTTTACCGGCCCTCTTAGCTTTAACTAAGTCAAGTTTTCACTTATGGCTTAATGTTTATCACTGCTGAGTTCCCTTGAGGGTGTGGCTAAGCAAGGTGTCGTGGGCTAGGTAGGGTTGTGCCTGATACCAGCTCCTTGTTCCCGGGCGGGGAACTGTTAGGGCATTCTCACGGGAGAGCGGATACTTGCATGTGTAAGTTTGGCTAAAGTTGATAAGAAAGTCAGGACCAAGCCTTTGTGCTTGCGGGACTTTCTAGGGTCCATCTTAACATCTTCAGTGTTATGCTTTTGGTTAAGCTACGTTAGC